AAGTTACATGACGTCTTTCTTACTTATTATTATTTTATAATTTTAATATTAGTTTACTCAAGAGTTGTCTAATGAATCCCGTGATTCCGAATCACGGGATGGGTAGATGTTACACATAATAATGATTAATTGATTTCTTTTTTTACCTCCCCTCCTTCTCTCTTTTTGTTAATACCGTCTATAATGATTGATGAGTTAACAACTGTCACGTGAACTTATTCTTTCATTTCAATTGGTATTTTTTCTTTGTATCTTTCAAAACTTGAAACTTAGGAAAGTGCTTTATAAGTATATGTATAAAAAGAACATATTTCATTTAGCTCCTTCATCTTCATGCTTACTATAACTAGTTTTTTCGGTTTTCTACTAGCGGCTTTAACTATAACCTCAGCCCTATTTATTGGTCTGACCAAGATACGACTTATTTGAAATTAATTGAATGAATACAACTCATAAAAAGAAATCTTTTTGTAGTATTCATATATTCGATAGTTCCTTACCACATCAATTTCGAATTGGTGGTCATTGAGATTGATGGACAACCTGGATTAATATTTAGGGATAGATATTACCTCTCCTTTTTCCCTTTCAAACAAATTGAAATGATTGAAGTTTCTCTATTTGGAATTGTCTTAGGTCTAATTCCTATTACTTTAGCTGGATTATTTGTAACTGCATATTTACAATACAGACGTGGTGATCAGTTGGACTTTTGATTAATTAACATCTTTTTTTTTGATTGACCTCCTCTTTTCTTTTATTCACGGGAGGTCAAATTCAGATTACTGTTCCATTTTTTGAGTGTCAGTTTCGGCTTAACCTAACCAAGTAACCAAGACCCGAATCACGCTCTGTAGGATTTGAACCTACGACATCGGGTTTTGGAGACCCACGTTCTACCGAACTGAACTAAGAGCGCTTTCTTATCACATAATACTATAAAGAAGAGTATTTTGTTTTGTAACTTCAATACATCTTGTATGCATATAGTATCTTATAGTATAAGATATAGTATAAAATGATATACTATAAAAAAAGATTATGTATGTACGATTTTAATTGATTTCATTACTGCTCATAGGAGAAGTAATAGGTAGGGATGACAGGATTTGAACCCGTGACATTTTGTACCCAAAACAAACGCGCTACCAAGCTGCGCTACATCCCTTTCAATTGGTCTACAGTGTCATTGTAGAGAATCCTTGTCTTGTTTTCCAAATCCTCAATTTTTTTATCCATTGATATCCATATAAGTTATCTTGCCATTTTTTCTTTTTTTTTTGTCTCATATAAGATATAATAATAGTAGAAGGTTTCTATATCTAATATATATTATAGTAGATATGATATCTTACTAATATATATTAGTAAATAGGAAACCCATCGTAAAAAAACTAAAAAATGAATATTTTTTTTTGAATGCTCAGACAAAAGGGGATGTATTTTTGGTTTTCAGAAAGGAAAAATCTTATCTACCGAATCGGTGTACATTTCAATTTGAATTAGGAATTCCGTGTACAAATACAAGCAGTTCTTAACTACTTACATATACAGCTGATCATATATGTATTAACATTATACATTACAAAAAAGAAAAAAGAAGGAGGATTTTCAATGCGAGATCTAAAAACATATCTTTCCGTGGCACCGGTACTAAGTACTCTATGGTTCGCGGCTTTAGCAGGTCTATTGATAGAGATCAATCGATTATTCCCGGATGCGTTGACATTCCCTTTTTTTTAATTCTAGTTATTGACATGGGAAGGGGTGAAGAAGATTAGAGAGAGAATCAAAAGATCTGTGACTAATCCCTCCCCCTCTTTTCTTTTAGATAAAATAGAATTAGATACAATTAAGTAAAATAAAGAAGGTAAGTAGAATAAAGAAAAGAGGAAAGAGAAATAAAAAGTAGATTCAACCTCGTCGAAATTCGGGTTCTCCAATTCAATTGATAAATAATCTAGTGAAAACGGAAATTGAAATGTGTCTAAGACAAGAATATCATACAAGATAGTAAAATCAAATACTATATATACTTCGACTTAGAATAGAATTCTATTCTAAATAGAACTGAATAGGGTTCGAAATCATTATATTACTTAATAGTAATATTTATTTACTATTACTTATGGGTTGTGATTGCAACGAAATAATCTTTCAAAATTTCCAGTTAGCAACTTCTATTTCTTTTTTATTTTTTTTTCCTTCCTTTTTCCCTTTAAATCGGAAAATCGAAGAGTTGGTTGAATCAAAAACTCATCAAAAACTCAAAGAAAGGGGGTTCATGGCCAAGGGTAAAGAAGTGCGCGTAACGGTTATTTTAGAATGTACTAATTGTGTTCGAAAGGGTGTTAATAAAGAATCAACGGGTATTTCCAGATATATTACTCAAAAGAATAGACACAATACTCCTAGTCGATTAGAATTGCGAAAATTCTGTCGCTATTGTTACAAACATATGATTCACGGGGAGATAAAGAAATAGATCGAATCAAGGTGTCTGTGTGTAACTTTTCCAAGTAACATGAAAAGAAAAGGGGCATATTCTATATACTATATTATTATATAGAAATACCCTATTATATAGGTATAGAACAAGATTTCTATAATATAGCTTAAATCTATAATAGAACTTCAAAATAGAACTTCAATTAAAATATTAATATTATAAAATAATTTTAAAAATAAATAAAAAAAAATCAAATCCTCTTTTTTAATCCTAAATAATTTTTGATGAGATTGAAATAGGATTTTCGGGATAAGGAATAAATAAACCATGGATAAATCCAAGCGACTCTTTCTTAAATCCAAGCGATCTTTTCGTAGGCGTTTGCCCCCGATCCAATCGGGGGATCGAATTGATTATAGAAACATGAGTTTAATTAGTCGATTTATTAGTGAACAAGGAAAAATATTATCTAGACGAGTAAATAGATTGACCTTAAAACAACAAAGATTAATTACTACTGCTATAAAACAAGCTCGTATTTTATCTTTGTTACCTTTTCTTAATAATAATGAGAAACAATTTGAAAGAGGCGAGTCGACCGTCAGAACTGTTAGTCTTAGAACCAGAAATAAATAAAAAAGAAGCCTACTCTTCAATTGAATCAAAATTCCAATTTGAACTCAAACACAGATTGATGTTTTGTTCAAAAAATGCGAGGATCCCAGATTGGATTGTCGTATTGTAAGAAAAAAACAAGAATGGGGAAGAATAAATCTTTTTTTTTATTGACTATTCGGCGTGCTCACTCATTTTATTTTGAGCGACTTTATCATATTCTTTTTTTCATATTAATTTCTACTCTACCTTCCCGGAGTTCATTCTCCAGCGAAACTCCATTTAAAATATTGTGTCGGATTCCTTACAATTTACTTATTTTATGATTTCATTGGAAATCATATAAAGACAATTCCTATTTAATATAGCTATTTGTGCAAGCATTTTACGATTCAGAAGCAACTGTCTCTTGTACAGATTGTGTATTAATCTACTATAACTATAGGATACCCCATTCTCGCGAATTACTGCATTTATTCGAGTGATCCACAAACGACGAAAATCTCTCTTTTGCCTATCTCTATCTCGATGAGACGAAACCAAAGCTTTTATTTTCTGTTGAATAATTGTTCGAGTAAGTCTTGAATGAGCCCCCCGAAAGCTTGATGCAAATAAACGAATTTTTGCTCTACGTCTCCGAGCTATATATCCTCGTTTAGTTCTGGTCATTGAATAAATGAATTTTAATGAATAACTAATTGATTTCTTTCAGTTATTCTTTTACTCGTTCCTAGTTTTTTAATAACAAAACGGATTCTTCCAATGTATAAAATAAAAATTCCAATGGCTTTTGCTACTATAACCTTCCCGACCACAATTTGTCTTTTTTTATAGGCATTTCACCTCGAACTAAGAAATTGTATTGATACTGGGTATCAAAAAACATAAAAAAATAATAAATAGAAATTAATAAAGAAAGAGTGGGTTCCATCGTTTCTATGGTTACATCTTAAACGGTGAGGTCCTCTCTATACACCGGAGCCCCTTACTTGATTTAATCAATGCTATTGGTAACTTGTACAGTTCACATTCTTTGGCTCTACCCATATCTAGTCATAGGTCTTTCACAACGAGATCTACCTATACAGTAACGATATTTAATTATGAAGATTAGCTGGATAGCTGACCCTCTTAGTCCGTTTTTACAAGAGTAGAGACATTTCGGCTTTGAAAATAGGATTTTCCTCGCTTAATGGATAACCATTTGTTACCAATGAGGAATTTTTTCATCTTCAATTCAAAATTCAAATGATTGGATTTGCACCAATGGAAACCATAAATTTCAACACAATAGAAGGATATAATAGATCTTTTTTTTTAGATAGTGAATGGCCTTTTTCCTTCCTTCCATTTTATCCTCTTCGCTGGTACTGATCGGAAAATGGGTTTCCTTTAATTTGTCCCAGAGAGGATTTGAACGAGTCGCACATACACCCTAGTACATGTTCCTCGGCGCTGAGGACATCCCCGAAGAGCGGGGGATTTCGTGAGATTTCTAATTGGCTGTCTTGTGTTTCTAATAAGTTGTTTAATAGTTGGCATGTTGAATTCTATACATAATGAATGGGCTGGTTTAGATCGATCCTAACCGGCTGCTTATGAATTACTTCTCTATTTAATAGATGAATAGAATATTATTAAACCCATGTAATAAGTAAAAAATCTTAAGTTGCGGGTTTGCGCAGGATTACTGCTATTTTTAGTCAACCGCTACAAGATCAACAATTCCATAAGCTTGGGCTTCTGTTGCTGACATAAAAACATCCCTTTCCATATCTTCGGATACAATCCATAATGGTTTGCCTGTTCTTTGTACATAAACCCTTGTGATGCTTTCGCGCAGTTTCAATAGTTCTTCTGCTTCCAGGATAAATTCTCCCGTTTGTGCCTCATAAAAAGAACTCGCAGGTTGATGTATCATTACCCTGATGATATAACAAACAAAAGGTTCCTCTATCTCGGATGATGAGGTGAGGAGAGGAGAAGAGATAAAGAATAATAAAAAAAAGATAAAATTGAGCAACCGTACAGGCATAGGCATCTTTTGCACATTGCATACGGCTCCACAATGGAATTCGCTTTGACCTTCCATTAAAGAAAGAGAAAAAATATATAGGGTTTATTTTCTCAGATCCGGATCGTCAAATGATCCAATTGCCATCCTTCCTTTCGGGACATTTTAAAAATACTATGATGGCTCCGTTGCTTTTTATATATTTATCTCATTTGTGATTCAGCAATCCCAAAGTTTTTTTTTGTACTCTTTCATAACAATACCATAAATATTGTTAAAAGTCTTCAGGGTGAAAACAAAAAAGTTTGTGACGCTGAAAAGGCCCCGGATAAAATCGGGAATACCCTTTATTTTATACTAATTTCATACTCCTCTTTCGATATATAATCTATGTTAAAAAAAAAAATGCATATCGAATTCGAAGTGCCATGCTATTATTACTTAATATTTATATTTTATATTGCGAAGGCATAGTCTTTTTTTTCTTAAAAAACTCATTGGCGCCAAGCGTGAGGGAATGCTAGACGTTTGGTAATCTCTCCTCCAACCAGGATAAAAGATCCCATTGAAGCGGCTAATCCCATGCATATTGTATGCACATCAGGTTGCACAAATTGCATAGTATCATAAATAGCTACCCCCGGTATTACCCATCCGCCAGGAGAGTTTATAAACAAATAAAGATCTTTGTTATCATTCTCTATACTGAGATATACCATAAGACCAATAAGTTGATTCGAGATCTCGCTATCAACCTCTTGGCCTAAAAAAAGTAATCTTTCTCGATAAAGTCGGTTGATTAGGATAAAATTTGTATCCCTTACGAGCCGTACATGCACCTTTTGATGCATACGGTTCAACAAAAATTGCGAAAAAAAGAATCAATGTGTAGATTCCAGCCCTCTTTCTTTTTTTTTCATAGCGGGACACCTTTCTAATTTTATTTTCGAATTTTTTAATGATTTTCTTCCCTTTTTCAAGACAGATGAGTTTTGTACTCTTTCCCTATAAAAAAAATCCATTAAACTTTTCGAACTAACTTCTCATTGATGTATTGTTTCATCGCGATCTAATCCAAATCACGATGTCATTTTCTTGTTCCTGAATGGTTTTTTTTTTCAATTCTTTTAGGTTTATGCTCTACTCCGAGTAAAAAAAACCGATTTTGATTTGCACATATAGGACAAATGCTACTAATACTACGTCTTTTCCTACGACTTACTTCCTTTTCAATTCATTTCATATCTTCTGCCAAATATTCGACGCATTTATCATATTGTATTTATCATATTATTCGTTTGATTAAAAGTTTGAGATTATTCTCTTATTCAATAACAAAAAAATCTTTGATGATCTATTATATAAGTATTAATAATCATAAATATATTACCATTGGGTTTTTTCTAAACGGAGCCTGGATACTTCATTTTATTGGTCCAACCAAGCTAACCATAAATTATTTTAATTGATAATATTCATTTTAATACCCCTCAAAATACATCTAATTGCACTTCACGCTCCAAATATTTGATAATTCAATCTTTCTTGGGCGAAACAGAGGATATCTCGATCGGGGGAGAGAACGGGGAAATCCCATATGACCCAATATATCTGACAAGCCGCACTATACGTCAACCCAAGAGGCATCTTCCTCTCCAGGACTTCGAAAAGGCACTTTTGGAACACCAATAGGCATAAAATGAAAGAAAAAAGAATTAAGTACTATATTTCACTTTGATGTGGAAGCGTAACAACGTCTTTATTGTCTTAATAATATTGTCTTTTATCATATTTTATCCATAGACTGGGAAAATATTCTTACGAATAGGTCTTTTGAATGACTAGCAAATATGTATGCATTCGTGCATAGAAAATGGGGTCAACCCCCATTGCGTATTGGTACTTATCGGATATAGAATAGATCTGCTTCTCTTTGTTCCTACGAACCGAATTGTTCCATTTTTACTAAAAAAACAAGAAAAAAACAAATATTAATACTTTCTCCGAGATAATGCACTGAAAAGGGGAGGTCCATAGCATAGTTTTTTCCAATGCAATAAAGTTACATAGTGTCTATTTTTCGTTGATAAAGGGGTATTTACATGGGTTTGCCTTGGTATCGTGTTCATACCGTCGTTTTGAATGATCCCGGCCGTTTGCTTGCTGTCCATATAATGCATACAGCTTTGGTTGCTGGTTGGGCTGGTTCGATGGCTTTATATGAATTAGCAGTCTTTGATCCCTCTGACCCCGTTCTTGATCCAATGTGGAGACAAGGTATGTTCGTTATACCTTTCATGACTCGTTTAGGAATAACCAATTCATGGGGCGGTTGGAGTATCACAGGAGGGACTATAACAAATCCGGGTATTTGGAGTTACGAAGGTGTGGCCGGTGCACATATTGTGTTTTCTGGCTTGTGCTTCTTAGCAGCTATTTGGCATTGGACGTATTGGGATTTAGAAATATTTAGTGATGAACGTACAGGAAAACCTTCTTTGGATTTGCCCAAGATCTTTGGAATTCATCTATTTCTTTCAGGAGTGGCTTGCTTTGGTTTTGGTGCATTTCATGTAACAGGGTTGTATGGTCCTGGAATATGGGTATCCGATCCTTATGGACTAACTGGAAAGGTACAACCTGTAAATCCAGCGTGGGGTGTAGAAGGTTTTGATCCTTTTGTTCCGGGAGGAATAGCTTCTCATCATATTGCAGCAGGTACTTTAGGTATATTAGCGGGTCTATTTCATCTTAGTGTCCGTCCGCCCCAACGTCTATACAAAGGATTACGTATGGGAAATATTGAAACCGTCCTTTCCAGTAGTATCGCTGCTGTCTTTTTTGCAGCTTTTGTTGTTGCTGGAACTATGTGGTATGGTTCAGCAACTACCCCTATCGAATTGTTTGGTCCCACTCGTTATCAATGGGATCAGGGATACTTCCAGCAAGAAATATATAGAAGAATTGGCGCTGGTCTAGCCAAAAATCAAAGTTTATCAGAAGCTTGGTCTAAAATTCCTGAAAAATTGGCTTTTTATGATTACATCGGCAATAATCCTGCAAAAGGGGGATTATTCAGAGCGGGCTCAATGGATAACGGAGATGGAATAGCTGTTGGGTGGTTAGGACATCCTATCTTTAGAGATAAAGAAGGGCGTGAACTTTTTGTACGTCGTATGCCTACCTTTTTTGAAACATTTCCGGTTGTTTTGGTAGACGGAGACGGAATTGTTAGAGCCGACGTTCCTTTTAGAAGGGCAGAGTCGAAGTATAGCGTCGAACAAGTGGGCGTAACTGTTGAGTTCTATGGCGGTGAACTTAATGGAGTCAGTTATAGTGACCCCGCTACTGTGAAAAAATATGCTAGGCGCGCTCAATTAGGTGAAATTTTTGAATTAGATCGTGCTACTTTGAAATCTGATGGGGTTTTTCGTAGCAGTCCGAGGGGTTGGTTTACTTTTGGACATGCTTCTTTTGCTCTGCTTTTCTTCTTCGGGCACATTTGGCATGGTGCTAGAACCTTGTTCAGAGATGTTTTTGCTGGTATTGACCCTGATTTGGATGCTCAAGTGGAATTTGGAGCATTCCAAAAACTTGGAGATCCAACTACAAAAAGACAAGCAGTCTGATACAAGATTTCTCTGTTATTTTTTTTTCTTTATTTTTCTGATTTGACATAAGTTAACCGAAAAATCTTGATTGGAATCTTCGCCTTTTCTTTGACTCTTGCTTTTTTTTTTTTTTTTTCTTTATGCGGGAGATCATCCCAAATAAAAAATAAATAGGTATGGAAGCTATAATTGTAAAGCACGATCGAATTTATGGAAGCATTGGTTTATACATTCCTCTTAGTCTCTACTCTAGGGATAATATTTTTCGCTATCTTTTTTCGAGAACCACCTAAAATTTCAACTAAAAAGTGAAATGATTTTTCATCATATCAATTGACGGAATGAGCCTCCCAATCTTGGGAGGCTTATTACTTCAACTAGTCCCCGTGTTCCTCGAATGGATCTCTTAGTTGTTGAGAGGGTTGCCCAAAAGCAGTATATAAGGCGTACCCAGTAAAACTTACAAGTAAACCAGATATAGAGATGGCGACTAGGGTTGCTGTTTCCATTATTATATAATTTCAAGACCAAAATGGATCTATGATAAAATCGTTTATTTACAACGGAATGGTATACAAAGTCAACCGATCTCAATGAATACAAAATAGGATTTATGGCTACACAAACCGTTGAGGGTGGTTCTAAAGCTCGACCAAGACAAACTACTGTAGGGAAATTATTAAAACCATTGAATTCAGAATATGGTAAAGTAGCTCCTGGGTGGGGAACTACTCCTTTGATGGGTGTTGCAATGGCTCTATTTGCAGTATTCCTATCTATTATTTTGGAAATTTATAATTCTTCCGTTTTATTGGACGGAATTTCAATGAATTAAATTAGATTCACAAGAACCCCGAATTCTTAGCTTTTTAATACAAAGTAAAGCATTTAGTTTTCGGATTTTTATCTCATTATATTATTTTCTTATTGGTAGTTCGATCGTGGAATTTCTTTCTTTCTGTATTTCCGGAATATGAGTGTGTGACTTGTTATAATGGATCCTATTGATAGTACAGAGAATGGGTCTGTCATCTTGATAGAGATGGTTTTACCTCGTCGGATATTCATTCGAGTATCCGGAGCACGGAATATATGAAATAGATCACAAAAAAATAGTAACTATGATTCCTACTTAATAGTTAGACCCCGTGACCGGACTCCAAAAAATTTTCCAAAGAGTTATAAGTTATAAATCGAAAGATTTTTCTTATTTTTTAAACCCCCTTTTTTATTATAAAGAAAGGACAAAACTTTCTTTGGATTTTGAGTCATTATATCTATTCATTCAATAAGTGATGATCCAACGGTTTT